ATTTTATATATATATGGTTACAATTATCTACGTTCCCAATGTGCCTATGATGTAGCACCAGGAGGACTGTTAGCTAGTGTCTATCATCTTACGAGAATAGAGTATAGTCTAGATCAACCAGAAGAGGTATGCATAAAAGTATTTGCCCCAAGGAAAAATCCCAGAATTCCTTCTATTTTCTGGGTTTGGAAAAGTGCGGATTTTCAAGAAAGGGAATCTTATGATATGTTAGGAATCTCTTATGATAATCATCCGCGTCTGAAACGTATTTTAATGCCCGAAAGTTGGATAGGATGGCCTTTGCGTAAAGATTATATCGCCCCCAATTTTTATGAAATACAAGATGCTCACTAAATGATAAAAATAAGAAAGTAATCCGCCCTTCGACAACCCCAGATTTTCAAGGAATATATGTACATTTTTTTATAGATTAGACAGAATAATTGAGGTTTCATTCATATCTTATATCTTATTATGGATGAGATAAATAATCAAATTCGGAAATTAAAGAAGAGAATAATATAGGGATTCATTGAGATTCTAAGATTTGAACAATACTTATTTCGGATGAGCCAATAGGATGAACTGAAAAAGTTCTGCATCATTAACTATGTAAGATGCACATCAACATCAATTATATATCCGGCTACGAAAAAGAAAAGTACGATCAAAGAAATGAAGAAAATAGAAATACCAAAGAAAACACAAAGAAATGGACCGGATTTATTTGTAATGTATCTGAGATGAATTTTGACTATTCCCACCTCTGAACTCCCCTAGATTAAACTTTTTGGTCTTTCAACCAACTAACTAATTTAACCATTTGAATATTGTTGAAATTGTTGAAATAGTAACATTCTTTTTGGAGAGCAGAAAAAAGAGAAACAAAATCGAATAATTCATTTACATACTGTATATACCTAGAATATACATGTATTCTTTCTTCATCTAGAAAGAGCATATCTCCGGACACCTAGATAAATTATGTAGGATGATCAAGACCACTAATAAAGATATATCTATTCCCAAATTCATTAAAATGAATATGGGAATAGATACTCATACAAATGAATCGCCGGGAACCAGATTTGAACTGGTGACACGAGGATTTTCAGTCCTCTGCTCTACCGGCTGAGCTATCCCGACCATTCTTGACGTACCATCCTCATTGTAAGAAATTACTTGAGTCTATGTCAACTAAATAAAAAAAAGACTTTGTAAGTTTCAGTAGTAGTAATGATTGTGTATTCTTAATTATTCATATGAGGATTCTTTGCTCAAAGATAAGATGTTCATTTGTACGTTTATCATATATAAAAAAATTCTACGTGTGTCAAATATATTCAACTACAAATTCCAACAAGACTTGTTCTTATAATAACAAAAAGAAAAATCCCACCCGGATCCTTTTGTGAAAGAATAGACTGAATAAGACACATAATGAATTTTCACGAATTTTCTTTTTCAAATAAAAAGAGGATATAGGATAAAAAATTAGAGAATAAAAAGGTCTTTTGGGGATAGAGGGACTTGAACCCTCACGATTTCTAAAGTCGACGGATTTTCCTCTTACTAAAAATTTCATTGGTGTCAGTATTGACATGTAGAATGGGACTCTATCTTTATTCTCGTCTGATTAATCAGTTCTTCAAAAGATCCATCAGACTATGCTGGAGTGACTGATTTGATCAATGAATATTCCATTTTTTCTTCAAGTTGTAATTGATTTGATTCACATCTTTCATTTGTGATAGAAATATTTACAAATAGAAGAATATAAGTTTGGAGTCTTCATTAATCAATTAAGATAGTATTTCAGTACATATATATATATATATAACATATATATAGATATATATGTTTATCCTTGATCCTTTCTTGAATCTTTCTAGAAGGATTCATTTCCTACTGCGAAAGGAAATGTAGTCAACTCCATTTGTTAGAACAGCTTCCATTGAGTCTCTGCACCTATCCTTTTTTGATTTTCACTTTCTGAACTTTTATTTGTTTGTTTTCGGAAAGCAGGATTTGGCTCAGGATTGCCCATTGTGAATTCCAGGGTTTCTCTGAATTTGAAAGTTTTCACTTGGTAAGTTTCCATACCAAGGCTCAATCCAATTAAGTCCGTAGCGTCTACCAATTTCGCCATATCCCCCCTTTTTTTTTTCTTTGAGATTGGGATCTCATTAGGATGTTTTTTCATTTGTATTATGAGAATGAAATGCCGGAACTGTTGAATTTATTAGATACCTATTCCCATATTGAAAAAAGTTTCCTTCTATTTGTTTGATTTTCTTTCATCTATATCGGATACCCATATTTGGTCGAATCAGAAATGATTCTATTATCTCTGTATTCGCAATTCAATAGAAAGATATATATACCACATATATATCTATTTTATCTGTCCGTCCTTCTATCATTTTTTGATAGAATTTAGAATACTCGAACGTTCGATTCTTTTTTTTTTCTTCTTTTCCTTAGAGCGTACATATAAAGA